TTTATTCTACATCAGCAGCCACCCCTTCTTCCTTCTTCAAGAACCCCCTTAGCTGGTTTATCATTGGAAGCTCCCCTTCCTGGAGAATCCACCCTTGCAGATGTATCCCCAGATCCAAAACTTCCCCTTGAGTATCTGACCCCTGGACTTCAGTCTCTTCACTAACATTGGTATCCTGGGATTTCTCCTTGCTACTCCCCGAAAATGCTCTGTTGGTGGAGATTCCATATCTCCTGCACCTAGGATCAGCCTTCCTTGTTGTAAGTTGGTAAAGCCAAAGCCAAAGGGCTATCTCCGGATTAGCTTCTAGAGACTCGGCCTCTGTTCTCGTGAGCTAGGTTTCATTTTATAGATAAGGCTAAGTAGATCAGTTCGGTCTCTGAGACAGCCGAGTAGTCGTAGGGTAAGTAGCAGCTATCTCCGACCGAGCAGGTGTAATAAAAGAAAGTCGTGGTTTGGTTTTTCGTATATAAATGGATCTGCCTTCTTTGTACTTAGAGGTGCGAGAAGGTGCTAACAAAGAACCCCAGGTTCTAAGATAAGATCTATTCCTAAAAGAAAAGGGTAGTCTACGAGTTTCTGGTCTTGACCTCGACCCCAAGGCAAGAAGGAGAGACTTCCCGCGCCCTGAATTGAATAAGTAAATTAACTCTATGTCGAGCTGCTCCTCTGGCGCCTTTCTCCTGAGCTAGGCTCAAAGTCGAGTGTTGGTGTTTTTAGGCTGGAAATAGATCGCCCTTTCCTGTCCTGAAAGTGGAGATAAGGGGGTTCTTTCTACAACCCCAGATCTATTTATAAGAGGTAGGCTACGAGTGTCTGGTACTGACCAAGGGAGGCCGTGCTTTCCAACAAAATCCCCTGGGAATCTGTCCCCGAGCGTGCTGGCTTTCCTACTATATGTAGAGATCTCTCAGTGGCTTGGTTCTCGTGGAGCTAAGCTAAAAGTCGGTTGTTGGGTCTCTAAAATCAAAGGCGGGCTTAACGGGGCAGGACACCTTACCTTATCGGACGGGGTTGGCTTGAAGGCTTGGAAACTTTATTTGATTGGCGGGGTTACCGCACTTCTACTTCCAAGAAAGAAAAGGGAAAGAGTGAATCTTTTCATACTGAGATTGGTAAACCCGACACCAATTGATGGAATGAGATGAGGTCCTACCTTTCATAGTTACCTTAGCCCGGTAAACCCGAAAAGCTGGTGGAAAAAAACGTCCGAGCACCCCTGATTATATACAGTCTGACGAGCACCTCATATTGAGAAAAAGTCTCGAGATTGAAATGGGACAGCAGGATCCCTTAACTCTTGTGTTCTGTGTGCAGCTTTAACGCAGAACTTCGATTTCCATTTATTGATTTAGTCAATCCAGCCCAGCAGTTAACTAAAGAGTTAACATGACCAACTTGAACATTGTTCCGAGAAAACCCATCAGACGAACGATCCAAAGCGACTAGTAGGGGAGAGTGGACCTTATCCCATTACTTCCTCTCGTCTGGAATGGAGGGACGGGCAAGCTGACAACCTTGTGGAGCTAGAAGCACCATTAAAGTCACACTCTACTTCTTCCCGAGTCCTTCTTACAACCTAGGTTTCACTTTCTATCTTAGTATCCCGATGGTTTGGGAAGCAAGGACAGATAAGCAAGGAAAGAAAAGACTGGATGAGGTAGCTGGTTCTTGGCAGTCGGAAACATGTAGCTACTTGACTGGAGGTTTAGAGCAAAAAATACGAAATTAGAAGGAATGAGCTCGATGGTTGGTCATTATAATCGTCTTTTACTTCTAGTATAGAGAATGTATGGGGAATCTCTTTCTATCTTCCCTTTGTCTTGCTTGAAGTGATTCCCATATAAGGACAGACAATAACTAATTAGATGTCAGCTTTCTAGCAGCAAAATCCCTTGCTTCTTGTATAGACGAAATATTAATTATAACTAAGTAGGTTTCGAAATTAAATAGCCCATTAAGTAGAGGAGTCAACGGCACGCACACACAGCACAGGCTTTGGACTGTAGATCGTTATGTCTAATATGGTCTTTCTTCCCTTGGCTATTACCAATCACTGGGCCTATTGCAAAGGCCTTGGTTCGCGTAATCAAAGCTCGCTTCGCCTTATGAAAGGGTTCCGCCCGGCTACTATACTGATAGTTGGTTCGGGTTGTGCCTATGCCACTCCCTTTCGGACCCTTGCCTTCTTATCTCAGGGTGTGAGGCAAGGAAACCCGTATTGTAATAGTACGCACAAGGAACTCTCTTTAAGGAAGAGTAAGCACCAAGATCTGGGACTGAACCTGGCGTCTTTTTCCAAGCTGTCTACGTACCCTTTGTTAAGGGAGCAAGTCGCACGTAGTTATCTATCATTTCATCGATTAGCCTGTGGTGTGGTACACGTCCCGGGTACAATCTGCACGTGGAGCTGAATTAGGTCGCCGTTTGTTCCATAATCTCTACCAAAGGGTTATGCCGGTCATATAGAAGACCAACACAATCTCAACAAAGATCAATAGATACAAAGATTTCGCGGAACTATTCTTTCGCTCCACTATCACAAAAAGCGGATACACTTTCGTTTGTTAACGATACAACGATTTTGACCGCTCAACGATTTTGATCCGCTATCACTAAGACAAATCCGAAAACAATCACATCGTCATCTCTTTTTGGTAACGCTTTTTGTGGTTTGTTCGATCGATCAACTCGTTCCTTACTAGAAGCAATTCTACCGAGCAACCATCAACGATCAACAGACAACTCTACTTATGATATTTCCACATCAACGATCAACAGATCTCTATTTACCACATTTCCTTCACAGGACATCACAACTTCTCTATTTACGATACAACTTCCCTATTGGAGATCTTTCCCCATCACCGATCCATCAACAGACACCTATTCCTCTATTGATCACCAGACACCTCTTTCTCTATTGGAGATCTTTCTGTACAAAGTCACACTGACGGAGCTACCCTTGGTAAAAGGTCGCACTATAGCGGATGCTTCCCTCGGGTTTTAGACCACGCTTTCGTAGCGGATTGACATTTCCAATTTCATCTTATGATTGTTTAGCCAATGACGGATTTCTAGACACAGAATGAATAGAGTAACTTCGAAGGAAAACTATACCGATACCAACTCCTGCTGAAGCAATTAGAGCAGCTCAGGCACCAATTCATTTCACAACTTAGAAAGAACATCTTTCCCTTGGAACGCATGAGCTACTAATCTCTCTTCCAACCATTTCATGACGGATGAGGAGGCACCTATTCCTCTAACCAGGCCTTTCGAATGCAATACATTCTAGAAGCGCAAAGCCCAAAATGGCATAACCAAGAGGGGAAGATAGATAATATCCTGGTCTCGTTCCACAAATAAGCTTACTTTTCCTAAGCGAAGGCAAGCCAGCTCGTGCTTCTTCAGGCTTTCGTTCAGAAGATATTGAATCGCCTGCTCTTTCTTGTCTTGGTTGCAACCATGCCCTATATAATATAATAGAATCGACCATGATGCCCTTCCAATAAGGATTTTGTAAGGAATAGGATTCTATATGGCCCTTTCCTTTCTGTCGGCTTCGATACGGCTTTCTCTCTCTCTTACTTTGGCAACATGCTGGTGTATTTCATGCTGAAAGAAGACTTGCGTTCAGTTCACGTTGGAAGTTCCCCGTTCGTCGGTACGAAGAAGATATTGAATCCCCCTGGTTCCCTTGTTGTTCTATTTCACAAGACGGGTAAAGAAAGGAACAGATTGTCCCGAACAAGTACGAAAGTGAGTGTCTTTCTACTACCACAGAAAGCTTCGAAAAGTCGTCTTAGGCATTGGCGCTTTTGGACTCTACGCTAAGTCGTGATCGTGTAAATCTCCCTCAGGGGACCACAAGGAGTAGACATTCCCCCAACTCAGAATCATTTGGAGAACTCCGGCTCGTCCGTCACTTTTGACTTTTGTCTACTGATCCCGATTCCGCTGGGGTTTAGACGGATCCAAAGCAGGCTCGGGGACCGGCCTTAATTTAATAAAGGCATTTTTGGGCGGGAATTACTCTGTTATCTCGCATTCGTCATTCGGGGAAGACTTTTTTCATCTCTTATGAGATTTCAAAATCGAGAGTGTCCTGTGGATGACGTTCTGTGCTGTCCGCGCACAACCTTGAAAGTAGAATCCTCATATTCATATGAAGAAGCGTCGGATGAACTGCTTGGTATTCCCTCTAAGAGCGGAACTTTCTTTCTTCAATGGAATCCCTAAGCGGCTTCCTTTGTTCTTTCTTTCTTTACCCATAGTCTTTTGCAAATAGAATAGCGTATTCGCCGCCCGAGCGTTCCTTTCTTTTCTTTCTTTACGCCGTTCGGCTTAGAAGAGGAGATGGAATGAAAATGACATAGTTTTTTACTGATAAAAGGTGTTTTACGAAAATTCCACCTTTTTTTCTAGTAAAAATGGCATACTTTTGGATCCACGTCTGTGATCCACGAAGAAAGACGCGCAACCTTAAGCGTAAGCCGCGCCATCTGCACCAGTTGCTTTAGATGCAGGAGCTGCAGGAAGAATAGCAGCTGCCCTTCCCTTCGAGCCAATGCCACTCAGCCGCTCAGCCATACCTCCTTTGTATTTGCAGTTTCAAGATTTGAGAACAGTACTTCACTTCGGTTACCATTTTCAAGCCCCGCGTTCTTTCCTGTCCCAGGTTCCATTAGTATGGAAGATTTTCCAAGTGAAATCTCCTAGTAGATGCACGAGTGAAAAAGTGCTTTCGTTGTTGTGGAATCAAAACCTTCGTATCTTAATGCACGTATTTCATTTATTCGGTTGCAGCTTCTCATTGCAACTGGTCACCGAGCAAGCCCTTCTTCTTTCAGTAATTCGCTTTACTGTCGGTTCATTTCAGTCCAGTAATTCCCTGCCGGTTCATTGCATTCGAGTCCCTTTCATTGGATGTCAGTTGCAGGAGAAGGGAACCCAAGTAATTCCATATCTATGGATGGGGTGGTACTCGGCTTCAACGATTGTGGCGCGAAATCCTTCATTGGCTAAACAATCAGATGTTCACGAATCGTCTGCCTGTGTGGAACGCCCTTCGACACAAATCTTTCAAGTCGGCCTAAAGAACCCAAATCTTGATCCGAGAGAGGAATCCCTTATCTTTGAGACTACCCTTAGGACTCTATAAAGTCATTAAAAATCTATTCTAGTGTCAATGCCCAATGATTATCTTATAATCTATCGCTCTGCGAGCCCATTTTTCTTTTGCGTTACTGAAAGGCTGTTCAAACAATGAAGCTGAATACGAAGCGCTCATTGCCGGCCTCCTGGTAGCCTTACAAATTTTTATAAAGGTCTTCACACGATCTATGGGGATTCGCAGTTAATCATTCGCCAGTTCTAGGGTACATATGAAGTACGAAAACCAGAATGAATGCCCTACCACGCCATGACTATGGAGCTCATGAAACAGTTCGAGGCTACTCGAATTCTGCCACGTACAAAGACAAAGGAGAAAGAACGACAAGGCAGACGCATTAGCCAAGTTAGTAGCCACTGACGCAGCCTCCCCTGGTGGCAGAACAGAAGTCATTATGTTAAACTAATACCAAGAATCAACATCAGGCTAACACAGCCACCAAATCTTTCAGTGCACATTGCACTCTTCATACCAAGACCCGAGCAACATAAGTGCTCGCCATACTCCATAATCACATCAATAACAAAAAGAATAAACTACGAAGGTTTAAGTTTACAGGCCCAAACGAATATACATGTATATGCACTAACAACAGTGTGCAGGAAAACAAAAAGAAAAGAATGGGATCAGTCATCCTCGTCGTCCTCATCATCATCGTCAGCTCCAGCCCTGGGTCCCACAACTGGCTACACCCGAAAGGAAGCATCGATCTCTCTAGGAATCACTCTCAGTCTCAAAGGAAGACAAGTCATCTACGGTAAATAGTAGAACGAACTCACTATCTGAGCCCTCAGCGCCTGGATCTCCTGCTGCTGACTGGCTATCAACTCCTGCATCCGAGACTGCTCTGTCCTGGTGATCAAAACCTGATCGGAGCCTATGTGATGCTGCAAGGTAAAACAAAGTTCAGCAAGATTCTATCAAGGAATACATCAAGGGAAAGAAGATTTACCGGCCAGTGGTCAAGTACCTTGCCACCGACCATCATACCAACAAGGACAGGGGTGACATCCACAATGAAGCCAATGGGGATGCTCCTGAACCAAGTAAGGTAATCCATATCCGCTGCCTGAAGTCTCTCCTCAAGAGGTTGATCATCCATAGCAGCGACCTAAAAAGTCCAGTCATATGAGTAGGAGGATCAATCGGCACCCGTACCACTCCATCGATCTGTCGAGTAAACGGCTACCCAAGGTAGAGCTCCCAACTCTCAGGACTATAAAGAAGAAATCTCTGCCTGGAGAGAGCGAAAGCATCTGTAGCCTCTGGAGTATTAAATAACTTACTCCCGACTCCCGACATAAGGAGTAAAGGAGAGCTACACGAGCAGAACTTCGAAAGTAAGCCTCACAACAAAAGGAGAGGAAGAGATCAGACAAGAAGGTTGATTATACATCTCCCTGATCCTCACTGACAAACTCGAGCTGGCAACGAACTGTCATAAAATAAAGAGAAGGCGGAAGGTTGCTCCTACAAGTAGCATTCCCCTTCTAAATCTAATCCAGTTAGCGGTCTACAAGCCAGGGAAGCACCCAAGGCGCTACTTGACAAAGTCGAGTCTCCTTACGCTTCCCTCCCTGCAGTAATCCCACACGCGGGTAGACGAACGGAGTGAAGGAAGTGAGTCACTTTCCTGTAAAGGATTAGTATTCAGCTTTAGTTCATCTTCTTTTAATCGCTTTCTCCCGAGTTGCTTTCTGCGCGTAGCGCGTAAGTCAGCTTAATAGCAGGTTGGTCTTGCTGGTCCGAAAGCGGCTTCAGCAGCATTTTATGTTTTTGCGGCTTCTTCTGCTCTTGAACGGCAGTCCGAGATCCGTAAAGGGGGTCTATTCTCTCCTTTTGTAAAGTAGGATTACGATTCAACTGCAACCGGTCTAATTTAATAAGACCCAGTTCACAGGTCTAAGAAGGGTTACCAATCAGAGAAAGGAACGGGAAAGGAAAGTAGATACTTTTGTCCAAAGTAGACTACCGAAAACCAATCAAAGCAGGGAGGGGCGGACGATTACTTGCCTTTCTTGGTCTTGTAGTCAAGAGCACGAAGGGACTCACTGAATTCAATACAATTGGCAACAACTGCGGACGAACACTTGAGCGGAGTTAGAGAATAGGGGAAGACACGCAGTCCCACTCCTCAATACTTTCAATCGCTACGACGAAGACGGCTACGCTCAATCACTGCGTTCGTCTCCTTCGTGAGTAGCCCATTTCCCTCTCTTCCTGGCTTGGACTAGTACCGGAAAGCCGTCCCACCTGCTCTGTCCCAGACCTCAAGGCGAGTCAGACCCTGGCCCTATCAACAGGGGACGAAGACCTCGCTTTGG